AAAGAAAGACGTTCATTCTTGTTCATTTTTAATAAATTTAGCAAAGGAAAGTTTTTTTTAGTTATTTTTGAACCTTCTTTACCCCATAGAGATATTGAATACAAGGGGGTATTCCTTTTTCCACTGTAATTTTGAAAATGAACGTTTAAATGTCCTTCAAAAGTAAGTAAATAAATCCGACACATATAAAATGCAGTTAATCCTGCCGTAGACCAAGCTATTATTGCAAAAATAGGTGAATACAACCAACTATCATTAAGGATTTCATCTTTGGACCAAAAACAAGCAAGGGGTGGAATACCGCAAAGAGAAAGTGTACCTAATAAAAAAGAATTTTTAGTAATTGGTACATGTTTTGTTAAACCTCCCATAAGTACCATGTTCTGGCTTTTTTCTGGACAATATCCAACAAGAGTTTCCATCGAATGAATAACAGATCCCGATCCTAAAAACAATAATGCTTTGGAATAAGCATGAGTAATCAAATGAAATAAAGCACTGCGATAAGACCCCATACCTAGAGCTAACATCATATAACCCAATTGAGACATTGTAGAATAGGCTAAACCCCTCTTAATGTCTTTTTGAGCAAGAGCTAAAGTAGCTCCTAAAAAAACTGTTATTATCCCTATAAAAGAGATAAAATTCATGATGTGGGGTATGACTATGAAAAGAGGCATAAGTCGAGCTACAAGAAAAATTCCTGCTGCTACCATCGTAGCAGCATGTATAAGAGCTGAAATAGGAGTCGGCCCTTCCATTGCATCAGGTAACCATACATGAAGGGGAAATTGTGCAGATTTAGCAATAGCACCGCCAAATAATAGAACAGCGCACAAAGTAACAAATAAAAAATTGACCTCATTAGTAGAAATCAAGTTATTTAATATTTGGAATAAATCACGAAATTCGAAACTTCCTGTTACCCAATAAAACCCCAAAATGCCTAATAATAAACCAAAATCACCAACACGATTAGTTACAAACGCTTTTTGACAAGCCTTTGCTGCAACAGGTCGTGTGAACCAAAATCCTATTAATAGATACGAACACATTCCAACCAATTCCCAAAAAATATAAATTTGTATCAAATTTGAACTAGTAACTAATCCCAACATGGAAGTACTGAAAAAACTCATATAAGCAAAAAATCTCAGATATCCATGATCATGAGACATATAATTATCACTATAAATAAGAACTAAAATTCCAACAGTAGTGATTAATATTGACATAATAGAAGTAAGTGGATCGATTAAGTATCCGAATTCTAAAGAAAAATCATTATTGATAATCCAAGACCATACATATTGATAGACAGAACTGCTATTTATTTGCTGAATAGACAGATTCATGGAAAAAATCATGACTATACTTAACAATAAAACGCTCTGAAAAGCCCACATACGACGAAGACTTTTTGTTGCCGTCGGAAAAAGAAGAAGTCCCACCCCTATTAACATAGGAACTGGAAGTGGAAGAAAAGGTATTATCCACGCATATTGATATGTCTGTTCCATAAAAAAAGTTTTTTATTCTTAATTAATTGTTTCCGATTCACCGGATCTTACCTCTTTCGAAAAAGTCACTAAAAAATCAAGATATGCACTAATTTATTTAAATTGAATTTCATAATTTTAATTTTATATTAGTATTTATTTTGAGTCTTTTCAAAATCGTTCAAATATTCAAAACAAGAAGTTACAATTGGAGAAATGATATGACCAAGTGCGATATATAAAATATAAATAAAAAGAATATAAAATATAAATAAAAAGAATATAAATAAATATATTATTACGAGAAATTATCATAATAATTAATAATCGTAATAATAATTAATAAAAATAATAAAACAATTTAGGCTAAAAAGAGTACTGATGCTGATATGAATTATATGAATTATAGGATTAACTAAGGTCATTGGTCTAATGAAAAAAACTCTTTATTTTAGTTACTTTATTTCAACTCATTAACTAATTCATTATGGGATTGATTGTTTTCCATTTCAATCAAAACAATTTATTAGTAAAGTTTAGAAGATTATAGATCTAAAATGAACTTTTTTATCAAAAAAACAGATCTTTCTTACTAGTCTCATTCGAATTTGAAAATGGAATTTAGGTGTATTTTTTCTCAAGTTTTACTAAAAAAAGATTACTAAAAAAAGACTCACGTTTTTAGGCAAAAGTTTACAATCCTTTGAGGTATTTTATTACATGTAAATAAAGTATAGAATAGAATGACGAAAATAAAGGTCTTTTAGGCTCTTTATTTATTTTATTAAGTTTGATTTCTATCACATAGCAGATTCTAAAGATATAACTTTGAGATATAAACAACGAGAATTAAGAGTTCCAAACCAAAAATTTTTGGTTTTACGAATAGTGTATGGAATCAAAAATTTTTTATGTTATTTCGAGTCATTTTTGATCAAATTTTTACAGATATATCTATATCTATCTATATTTCTTTTTTATGAAGAGAATCTTTTTTAGAGAAAAATAGATCATGAATAAGAAAAAATAATTGGTTTTGAACAATAGATGTCTTTCACATCCAACTATAACAATGAGTAACTTCTTCATTTTTAAATGGCAGTTCCAAAAAAACGTACTTCGATATCAAAAAAGCGTATTCGTAAAAATATTTGGAAAAGGAAAGGATATTGGGCAGCGTTAAAAGCTTTGTCATTAGGGAAATCTCTTTCTACCGGGAATTCAAAAAGTTTTTTTGTACGACAAACAACTAAGTCCTAAAAGATTGGAATAATCAGAATGGATTTGACTCAAAAAATTGGATCAGTAATTATCTATTATCTATATTTGTTAATATCTATATCTATATTTCTATATCTATATTAAATAATAAAACAATTGGCAGTCCTAGACTTTTAATCTTATCTTATTCTTTTCTTATAAGATAAGATAAAAATTCTTGTATTTTCTGAAATCTAAAGAAATAAAAAATATTGTATTTTTTTTAGTATATTTTCAATCAGATTTTGGTGGTGGGGAGTCTTATTTTCCCCATCGACCTTTACAATAATGATAATGAAAAATTTTTATCTTTCTCGGGAAGGGCAGATATAAGATTTTTAGTTAAAATTAATGAATTGTTGAAACTAATTGATTTCATGTTAAAAATTTTTGGATAACTTTCTTACTTCTTCATTTATTTACTATTTTACTATATGGAATATGGAATGTATTTATCATATATCTACAACTTTCAGTCCAATCAATAAAAAAACTTCATTGTTGAGATATTATGTACAAGTGTCAATTTGGAGTAGTCAAAAAATAGACATATTTTAGATTCATTGATAAAATTTCTTTTTTTTTTTCTGAAATCTGATAAAGCAGAAATAATGACAATAATAATAAAAGTAAAAAATGAAAAAAAAATTTTCGCGAGAATTCTCTAGTTGCAAGAATTCTATTTTTCTATTTTTGGCTAATATATATATAAACTACTTGAATCTTTACTAAAAAAACTTATTTGAGTGAATTGACTTATTCAATCTCGACGATTGAATATAAATAGGCTATTATGAGTTCGAGCAAGCCGCTATGGTGAAATCGGTAGACACGCTGCTCTTAGGAAGCAGTGCTAGAGCATCTCGGTTCGAGTCCGAGTGGCGGCATGCCATCTTCTAAAAGAGATCCAATACATCCTATAATAAAAATAAATAAAATTCCCTATTTCTATTTATTAATTAAATTTATATGGGGATCCCCTCCCCCTTTTTCATTTTTATGATGATGATATTTTCAACTTTAGAGCATATATTAACTCATATTTCCTTTTCTATTGTTTCAATTGTAATTACAATTCATTTGATAACCTTATTTGGCAATGAAATCATAACATATGATTCGTCAGAAAAGGGAATGATAGCTACTTTTTTATGTCTAACAGGATTATTGCTCACCCGTTGGATTTCTTCGGGACATTTCCCGCTAAGTGATTTATATGAATCATTAATTTTTCTTTCATGGAGTTTCTCCCTTATTCATATAGTGCCTTATTTCAAAATAAGAAAAAATTATTTAACCACAATAACTGCTTCAAGTACTATTTTTACCCAAGGTTTTGCTACATCGGGTCTTTTAAATGAAATACGGAAACCCACAATATTAGTACCCGCTCTACAATCGGAATGGTTAATAATGCACGTAAGTATGATGATATTAAGCTATGCGGCTCTTCTTTGTGGATCATTATTATCAGTAGCACTTCTAGTCATTACATTTAGAAAGATTTTTTATAGTTCTAAAAGTAATAATTTATTAAAATTAAATGAGTCATTTTCGTTTGGTGAAATCCAATACAAGAATGAAAGAAACAATATTTTTTATGCTAAGAATTATTACAAGGCTCAATTGATTCAACAATTAGATTTTTGGAGTTATCGTGTGATTAGCCTAGGATTTATCTTTTTAACCATAGGTATTCTTTCAGGAGCAGTATGGGCTAATGAAGCATGGGGATCATATTGGAGTTGGGATCCAAAGGAAACTTGGGCCTTTATTACTTGGATCGTCTTCGCAATTTATTTGCATACTCGAACAAATAAAAATTTGCAGGGGGCAAATTCCGCAATTGTGGCGACTCTAGGCTTTCTTATAATTTGGATATGCTATTTTGGGGTCAATCTATTAGGAATAGGGCTACATAGTTATGGTTCATTTACCTTAACCTCTAGTTAACTTCAAGAAAAGTTCTTCCGAATATAAACAGAGTTCAATGCGGTGTATATAAAACACCTTTGTATCAACCGGCCAGAACCATGTGAATCAAGTAGTGTAGTGATTCACGCGGTTCTTGCAAAGACCAAGGATATTGGGTGAAAATTCAAATTCATATTTTGTTTTTACTTTAATTTAAAATTTAAGATTTAAGAGAAGAAAAATCCTTCTTTTTTTTCATTAGCCAACCAACTCTTAAAAATGAAAAAATGATAGGATTTCTTTTTCTTTAACAAAACTATCTATAAA